CCAAAGAAGAGTTCGACCCAATGCTTTATTTCTGTCCTAGTTGATCCTGATTCGACATTAGAAGTATATTGATTGTTCCCCAATAACCGAATACTCTTTTCTGTAAATACTGCATATTTGATTCCATCCATAAATCCATTTTCTTCCCTATGAGTTCCAGTATCGATAAGAATTATAGTTCTTACTGTTCATATGTTATGGTATGAATATACCATACCAATTCGCTATGTATGGATGATGAGATTCCATTGATACAGAGCCAATTCCAATAGACTTATTGAATGTTCCCATTGGCGTGCATCCAGCAGGAATTGAACCTACGAATTTGCCAATTATGAGTTGGGCGCTTTAACCATTCAGCCATGGATGCTTAACAGGGATCATCGTACATCGTGAATAACCAAATTCCAATTGAAATGAAATCTTTAGGAGGAATCAATGAAACGACATCAATTCAAATCCTGGATATTCGAATTGAGAGAGATATTGAGAGAGATCAAGAATTCTCACTATTTCTTAGATTCATGGATCAAATTCGATTCAGTGGGATCTTTCACTCACATTTTTTTCCACCAAGAACGTTTTATGAAACTCTTTGACCCCCGAATTTGGAGTATCCTACTTTCACGTGATTCACAGGGTGCAACAAGCAATCGATATTTCACGATCAAAGGTGTAGTACTGCTTGTAGTAGCGGTCCTTATATCTCGTATTAACAATCGAAAGATGGTTGAAAGAAAAAATCTCTATTTGATGGGGCTTCTTCCTATACCTATGAATTCCATTGGACCCAGAAAGGAGACATTGGAAGAATCTTTTTGGTCTTCCAATAGAAATAGGTTGATTGTTTCGCTCCTGTATCTTCCAAAAAGGAAAAAGATTTCTGAGAGTTGTTTCATGGATCCGCAAGAGAGTACTTGGGTTCTCCCAAGAAAGAAAAAGCGTATCATGCCTGAATCTAACCGGGGTTCGCGGTGGTGGAGGAACCGGATCGGAAAAAAGAGGGATTCTAGTTGTCAGATATCTAATGAAACCGTAGCTGGAATTGAGATCTCATTCAAAGAGAAAGATAGCAAATATCTGGAGTTTCTTTTTTTATCCTATACGGATGATCCGATCCGCAAGGACCATGATTGGGAATTGTTTGATCGTCTTTCTCCGAGGAAGAAACGAAACATAATCAACTTGAATTCGGGACAGCTATTCGAAATCTTAGGGAAAGACTTGATTTGTTATCTCATGTCTGCTTTTCGTGAAAAAAGACCAATTCAGGGGGAGAGTTTCTTCAAACAACAAGGAGCTGGGGCAACTATGCAATCCAATGATATTGAGCATGTTTCCCATCTCTTCTCGAGAAACAAGTGGGGTATTTCTTTGCAAAATTGTGCTCAATTTCATATGTGGCAATTCCGCCAAGATCTCTTCGTTAGTTGGGGGAAGAATCAGCACGAATCGGATTTTTTGAGGAACGTCTCGAGAGAGAATTGGATTTGGTTAGACAATGTGTGGTTGGTAAACAAGGATCGGTTTTTTAGCAAGGTACGGAATGTATTGTCAAATATTCAATATGATTCCACAAGATCTATTTTCGTTCAAGTAACGGATTCTAGCCAATGGAAAGGATCTTCTTCTGATCAATCCAGAGATCATTTCGATTCCGTTATAAATGAGAATTCAGAATATCACACATTGATCGATCAAACAGAGATTCAGCAACTAAAAGAGAGATCGATTCTTTGGGATCCTTCCTTTCTTCAAACGGAACGAACAGAGATAGAATCAGATCGATTCCCGAAATGCCTTTTTGGATCTTCCTCCATGTCCTGGCTATTCACGGAACCTGAGAAGCGGATGAATAATCATCTGCTTCCGGAAGAAATCGAAGAATTTCTTGGGAATCCTACAAGATCAATTCGTTCTTTTTTCTCTGACAGATGGTCAGAACTTCATCTGGGTTCGAATCCTACTGAGAGGTCCACTAGAGATCATAAATTGTTGAAGAAAAAACAAGATGTTTCTTTTGTCCCTTCCAGGCGAGCGGAAAAGAGAGAAATTGTTGATATATTCAAGATAATTACGTATTTACAAGATACCGTCTCAATTCATCCTTCGGAACCAGATCCGGGATGTGATCTGGTTCCGAAGGATGAACCGGATATGGACAGTTCCAATAAGATTTCATTCTTGAACAAAAATCCATTTTTTGATTTCTTTCATCTATTCCATGACCGGAACAAAGGGGGATACGCGTTACGCCACGATTTTTTTGAATCAGAAGAGAGATTCCCAGAAATGGCGGATCTATTCACTCTATCAATAACCGAGCCAGATCTGGTGTATCATAGGGGATTTGCCTTTTCTATTGATTCCTACGGGTTGGATCAAAAAAGATTCTTGAATGAGGTATTCAACTCCAGAGATGAATCGAAAAAGAAATCTTTATTGGTTCTACCTCCTCTTTTTTATGAGGAGAATGAATCTTTTTCTCGAAGGATCAGAA